AATCGTAAATATTGACAAATTCTTGCTTTGCGTGGTCTAAGTAAATAAAAATAAATCTGCTTATACAATTTAATCTATATCGAATTTAAATATCAGAATAGCTGATATAGTCATCATTCAATGGGTCAGGTCCACTTACTTTTTCTTTATTTAGAATTTGATAGTGGGTGTTATAAGAACATTGGAGAAATAAGAACACCTTGGTTTGTCGATTAATAATAGGAATTGTATATATAGAGTATTATAGAATATTTCTGTTATGTCCCAGGACAAAAAATTTGTGAATAATGAGACATGAGGAGGACTACTATGTCACTACAGGTGGACTACTCCTAATACGTGCAATTATTCATTTTGCTAATCAATAAATGTTCAACTTCCTAACTCAAGGTCAGAATAATAAGAATTCGTTATAATGGTGGTTATCCTTTTCTTTTTAGAAAAAATAATAGAGATATTTTCCGCTGAAAAACGAAGGCTAAAACTTGAGTTTAGTGGAAAAAAAAGCCCTTTATCAGATTTGAACCGATGACTTACGCCTTACCATGGCGTTACTCTACCACTGAGTTAAAAGGGCCGTTTTATTCAATTCATGAATTAGCCATTTTTTTTTTTCATTATGAGTCTACTGCATATATGTATATATGTACTATATGTACATAATATATACGTATATGCATAGGAGTTCATTCAGGAACAATAAATTGGATTTACTCCAAAATAAGATTATTATTTAGAATTTTTGAAAAAAATTCTAAATAATCATAACATAAAAGAAAGTAGGAAAGATTTTTTGGATCTAGTCATACTATTAGACTATATTGACAATTCCAAAAAACTGCTCATACTATTATCATAGTATGATGATGGTCGGGCGTATATGCCCCTATCGTCTAGTGGTTCAGGACATCTCTCTTTCAAGGAGGCAGCGGGGATTCGACTTCCCCTGGGGGTAGGGTACTATGAAAGGAAGTTGATCATAGATTATCGATAAGCCTAGAATGAATTCTTCCTGGGTCGATGCCCGAGTGGTTAATGGGGACGGACTGTAAATTCGTTGGCAATATGTCTACGCTGGTTCAAATCCAGCTCGGCCCAATAATTCACCGCTCCATGAATATGATATAACCAATTTGTCTTCCATAAATGGAAATGCCTAATCCGTAGAAATAAAGAGAAAGAATCAATTTTTTTTTCTCTATCCCTATTTTTCTCTTTCTGATCTTTCTAAGGATCTAATTCATGATACTTTACTTAATTAAGTAAAGTATCATGAAAAGCAAACAAAAAAGTTTAGTTCTTTTTTCTGATTGATTATCCACTTTTGGCCGTAAAATAATTATTGGTTACTAGTAATCTGTGTCACTCTCACTATAGCCCATATTATATGTGGATATGATATCAGTATATCATTCCTGTCTTTCTTACAATACGACGACTAGGACTAGAATGTTCTTATGATTACATTAAGAATATGTAAGATTAAGAATATGTATGCCATACACTTCGCTGGGATTGTAGTTCAATTGGTCAGAGCACCGCCCTGTCAAGGCGGAAGCTGCGGGTTCGAGCCCCGTCAGTCCCGAACTAGGATCCGGTGAATTTATCAATTTATCTCTCTCTTTTCACGGAAAAGGGGGACAGGAAGCAAGATCTAATCCCCAGTGGGGATCCTTATTTCTTTTGTTTTTTATTTCGCATTTATCATCACACAAATATGGATACGGGAATTTCAAATCTTTCCACTACTCCCGATTGATAAAGGAGAGACATATCATATGTACATTAGTACAATTGGTGGTATTACTATATTCAGTATTTTTAGAGATACCATCCTCGTCTTACTTTCTTTTTCGATTGTTCTTGATCAATGAAATGGAGTAGAGTGATCCTATTTTACCGGGAGTACATACAAAAATGGTATTCGTTTATTGTACGATGGACAATGAACTTAACATAATTACCCCGACAGAGTACTTTTCAGGTTAAACCACACCTTTTCTAGTTCTGACTTTGTTTGTGTATCCTCAATGACTAATTGTAAACAATCTATCTCATTCTCATTCAAATTGCAGACATCATTTTTGATGTATGCATTCCAGTACAAATAAATACAAGAAAGAGGATACTAATAAAATAAAAGAAAAGACCGAGCAAGGACCCTTTTCAGTAAATTTGTTGGAATATTTGATCTTTTTTATTTAATCCCTTTTTTTCCATCTCACCTCGTTTGGGTCTGTGTGTGACCCATAGAATACCGGTCATATAATACCTCATAATTGTAAGTATAATACACAGGAAGGAGAGTTGTATAAGATAAGGAAGACAGTAGGTTATAGAAAAGAAAAAGTGGAAGAGGATGAAAAATCCAATGGGATTCCTGATCCAATAAAAAATCCCATTTCGTAATTAGTATGGATAAAGGATCTTCCCATGTTATACTATTCAATTCTCGACGATGAATCGATTTGATAGATCAGATATTGTTATTCATAATATTGATCCTATTCAGTATCATCAGGATCAATTCATCCCAATGAATTTACAGGAGTTAAATTTCTCATCTCTATGGGATTACATCCCGAGTTATTGCGAAGAAAAAAATAAATAAATAATGAAATTATGGAAGTCAATATTCTCGCATTTATTGCTACTGCACTGTTCATTCTAGTTCCTACTGCTTTTTTACTTATTATCTACGTAAAAACAGTCAGTCAAAATGATTAATTTGAATCTGAATTATTAGTTCTTATCAATCCTTTTTTCAATGATTGAAGAAATGAAAGAAAGGGATTAAAAGAAAATTCCAAGTCTTAAATGAAATGATCTGGTTGGAATCATAAAGTGTGGTAGAAAGGACTATATATAGTCCTTTCTACCACACTTTAGAGTATTTTATATTATCTAATATTGTATACAATGATATTATCATATAAAGTTGTATTGTATACAGATATAGACTTTATCTAAATGGAGGGTTTATATAGATCAATTTACAATATGTATGTATATGATGTATTAGATGTACATCTAATCTAAATAGTAGACTAGTACATCGAAATAGCAGTCTAATTCTATTTCTTTTTTTCGCTACATCCACTCGATTTCGATCAACCCAAAATAATCGAAGGCCAATTCTTCTAATTCCTAGGTTTCTTATAATTTTATATATAGGTTCCGGGATCCATCAAAAGAATCAATAGAGGAAGAATAGTATATTCCTATACTATAGCAAAAGAAAACAAAACCAAGGAATTTTTTTGATTTCCCATCCCAAGAAGTCATTGATTGAGCCATTAACAGATCATTTACGAAGTTCTATGGTAACTTCTTCAGATTTTGAAAGGAAGTAGATTAGTAAAGGGGACTCGGACCATTTTTCATGCTTAAACATGACATGAGATGAGTCAAAAAAGCATAAAAAAATCTCTAGGAGTCTAAAATGTTAAATGTATGATATGTGGTGGATCACTCAGCGGAAGAAAGATCTAATTTTATTATGTGTAGAACCTCTTTGGACAACCACTAGTCACTTCCAGTAGAAAGTAAGTATCGTCGTAATCTAATAGCAGAACGATTTGTTCTTAGAACAGTGAAAGTAAAGAAAGAGAGAAACAAATAAAGAAAAAACTAGGGATTGGTTTTTTCTCGTTGTAATATCCATAATTCTGGTAAGAACAGGTTTATCCAAACAGAATATTTAGGAGGAATTCGGTTGGAAAAAATTTCCTATCATGCGTAGATTTGAGTTTTGAAATACAACTAAACTATAGGAATCATTCGTTGTTTGATCGAATGGTTATTATTCATTATTGTCTTTCCAGTATAATTTTGAAAGAGAGACAAGCTTTTTAAAAATAAAGCTTCGAAAAACGATCAATGCAAAATGATCAATTAAACAATTGATACAATTCGATTACTCAATCGATTACTCAATCGATTACTCAATCGATTACTCAATCAATTATTAATATACCTAGAGTCCACTCCTTCCCCATACTACGAGTGAAAGGGAAAATGTAAAGACTACCATTAAAGCAGCCCAAGCGAGACTTACTATATCCATGTGAATTATATCTCCTATTTCTATGAAGGAATTATTCCATTATTGATCAATAATCATAGTAGAATCAATGGCGCAGAGTCAAAATAGGATTCTGACTTAAGGCTATTGATGAACCAATTCAATGAATCCACTCGTAACAGATTCTTTATAGGATTTCTGGTAGAATTGGGAAGTATTAAGTAAAAATATGATACACACACCTTTTCCTTGCAAATTGCAAAGTAATGCTCCTAATGGAACATGTGGGAATAGTAAGACCTATTGTTTGTTTTGTTACCTTTCTTTCATAAGCAAAAATAAAAAAAAAATATACCATCAAGATAGATAACTATCTATTGGATACCTACATTTCCTATTTGATCTAAGCCTTACTGTCTTTCTTTCTGTGAAAGAATGGGGAGACATCACTACCATTATTACATACATTTTTTTTGTAATCTCCTTACACGACCAAAGAAATCTTTTTTTTTTTTTTTTTACTTTGACTCTGTTATTCTATAAGATAAGAGCCGACCAACCATCCTGATTGAATGTTTGAGTACTCGGAGTCTCTCGTAAGTATGGATACAAAGTATCTTCAGTCCTTTCCACAACTCCTAAATTGATTTCCCATCAGTCTATCCAATCTAATTCCAGACAGAGTCAGTAGACCCTACGTTAGTGTAGGTAGTGTAAGATAATTAGGAAGTCTTGATAGTCTTTCGTATAATCTTTTCTTCAATCCTAGGAGCAAAAATGGAATGTCCTTTAGGAACCTTTGGATACCAAGATTTCTGACCTCTTACTTTCGTAGTTCTGGAATTAATAAGTAAGCCTTACCTCATCCCTATTGGTATATCTGTTTGGGCCGCTACCCAGAACCCAAACAGAACCCGATTTTGAGAAAACAACTTACAGTCTTTTATAGAACTATGTATTCTATAAATCAAGTATC